CGTGTTAGGTCTAATTCCTATTACTTTGGCTGGATTATTCGTAACTGCATATTTACAATACAGGCGTGGTGATCAGTTGGACCTTTGATTAATTAATATATCTTTTTTTGATTGACCTCCTCCTTTCCTTTTATTTAATCCATAGGGGGTCAAATTCCTAATTGATGTCCAAGTTGTTACTGAATCTAGTTCAGATCTAAGAATAAAAAAACCACGCTCTGTAGGATTTGAACCTACGACATCGGGTTTTGGAGACCCACGTTCTACCGAACTGAACTAAGAGCGCTTTTTTATCCGAACAGACAAGGCTGTAAAGAAAAGGATTTTTTTATAACCCCAATAAATACTTTTTGTATGGATAGTATCATAAACACAAAAATGAAAGATTATATCCAATTCGAATCGATCTCAGTCGATCCCTCGTTACTGCTCAAAGGAGCAGTAATAGGTAGGGATGACAGGATTTGAACCCGTGACATTTTGTACCCAAAACAAACGCGCTACCAAGCTGCGCCACATCCCTTCCATTATTCTACAGTCTCATTGTATAAAATTACTGTTTTGTTTTCCACATCATTATTTCGTCGATTGATATACACAATCTTCTGCCTATTTCGTCTTTTTGGTCTCATTTAAGATATGTTTAACATATAATATTTATTATATATAATAAAAATAAATGAGTATTTTTCGGAAATGCTTGGTAAGAGGTTTTTTTGGTTTTAATTTAAGATTCTAAGAAAGGGTAAAATCTTATTTACCGGATCATTGTATAACTCAATTTAACTTAAAGACTATGTGTACAATTCTAACCGGTCCTTAACTACATATGCCTCTGATCATATATGCATTATCTGTATTACAATAAATAAACAAATAAACAAGGGAGGGCTTTCAATGCGAGATTTTAAAACATATCTCTCCGTGGCACCAGTACTAAGTACACTATGGTTCGGGGCTTTGGCAGGTCTATTGATAGAGATTAATCGTTTTTTTCCGGATGCGTTGACATTCCCCTTTTTTTCATTCTAGTTATTGACATGGGAAGGGATGAAGAAGATTAAAGATACAATCAAATATCTGTGACTAACCCCTCTTCTCCTCTTTTCTCTTTTTTCCCTTTTAGAATAAGGGAGGAAAGAGAAAAAATAAAAGTGGATTCGATTCAACATCTGCGAGACCCGGGTTCAAGTTCGAATTCTAAATGAATATTAATAATAGAAAAATGGGTTTAGAATAAGAATAGAAAATACGCGTCCAAGGAAAAAGTATTACAAGATATTTAACTGAAAACTAAAATACTGTACTTCGATTTGAAATAGAGTTTAGAAATTTTTATATTCCTTGATTATTTACTATGACTTTCATTTACTATAGTTTTTATAATTGGATTTCGAGTTAGTAACTTCTATTTTTTCCTTCCTTTCTTCTTAATATCGAATCGAAAATAGACGAGTTGAGTAAATAAAAAATCCAAGGGGGGCTCATGGCCAAGGGTAAAGATGTACGAGTAACGGTGATTTTGGAATGTACCGATTGTGTTCGAAACAGTGTTAATAAGGTATCAATGGGGATTTCCAGATATATTACTCAAAAGAACCGGCACAATACGCCCAATCGATTAGAATTGAAAAAATTCTGTCCCTATTGTTACAAGCATACGGTTCATGGGGAGATAAAGAAATAGATCGAGCTGAGTATCTATATCTTACCCTTTCAAGGAAAGGGACAAAATGGCATTATATATAACATATTTAAATAGAAAAAAAAATCCTATTTAGAATAGCGTTAAAATGAATTAGACTTAAGAACTAGGATTTTCGGGATAAGGAATAAACTAAAACAAACCATGGATAAATCCAAACGATCTTTTCTTAAATCCAAGCGATCTGTTCGTAGGCGTTTGCCCCCGATTCAATCGGGGGATCGAATTGATTATAGAAACATGAGTTTAATTAGTCGATTTATTAGTGAACAAGGAAAAATATTATCCAGACGGGTGAATAGATTGACCTTGAAACAACAACGATTAATTACTGTTGCTATAAAACAAGCTCGTATTTTATCTTTGTTACCCTTTCTGAATAATGAGAAACAGTTTGAAAGAACCGAGTCGACTGCTATAACTACTGGTCTTAGAACTAGAAATAGAAATAAATAGGCTTACTCTTTTTTCACTTGAATCATAATTTTAATCCGAACTCAAACACAGATTAGTGTTTTTCCGAGAATCCAGATTTGATTATCGTGTCGTAAGAACAAAAACGAATTGGAGAAAGCTTTTTTTCTTGAACGCATTCATTGATTTTGACTACTTTAGCATTTTTTATTATAGTAATTTCGACTCTACTTTCCCGGAGAATGAACTCCGGGAAAGTCTGTTTAAATTATTCCACTGGATTCTTTACAATCGACTTCTTTATATTTATATAACTCATTGGAAATCATATAAAGACAATTCCTATTTGATATAGCTATTTGTGCAAGTATTTTACGATTAAGAAGCAGCTGTCTCTTGTACAGATCGTGTATTAATCTACTATAACTATAGGATAGTGCCCGTTCTACTACTCTTTCACGAATTATTGCGTTGATCCGAATGATCCACAAACGACGAAAATTTCTCTTTTTACTATCCCGATCTCGATGAGCCGAAACCAAAGCTCTTATTTTTTGTTGAGTAATAGTTCGCGTAAGTCTTGAATGGGCCCCCCGAAAGCTTGATGCAAATAAACGAATTTTTGTTCTACGTCTCCGAGCTATATATCCCCGTCTAATTCTAGTCATTGAACAGCTGAAACTTTGAAGAATAACTAATTGATTTCTTTTCTTTCAGTTATTCTTTTGCCCTTTCCTAATTTATTAATAACAAAACGAATTTTTCCAATGTATAAAATAAAAATTCCAATGGCTTTGGCTGCTATAACCTTCCCGACCACGATTTTTTCTTTTTTTGTTTTAGGCGAAATTAAGTTAAGAAAAAAAAATAAGAAATTGTATTCTGCGCGATAAGTGTAAAAAATCAAAGTAAATAGACAGATAAAGAAATAGTGGATTCCATCGTTTCTATGGTGACTTCGTAAACGGTGAGGTCTTTTCTATACACCGGAGCCTTTACTTCATTTAATCAACGTTATTGGTAACTTGTATAGTTCATCCTCCTTGGCTCTACCCATGAATTATCTAGTAATAGGTCTTTCACAACGAGATCTACCTATACCGTAACGGTATTTTTTATGAAAATTAGCTGGGTAGCTGACCCTCTTAGTCCGTTCTTGTCAGAATAGGGCCTACTCTTTATACTTTTTAAATAAAAATTTCTCCGCTTAATGGATAACCGTTTGTTACCAATGGAGAATTGCTTCTCATCATTATTGGATTTGCACCAATGGAAACCATAAAATTCATACACAATGGAGGGATATGATAGATTGTCTTATTTTTTTAGACAGTAAATGGAGTCCCCTCTTCCATATTAGATTCGCCGGTACGTATCATTGATACTGGAGGGGTTGTTTTTTTGCTTTTGTGCCTGCTCATGATATGATCTAAACGAGTCGCACATACACCCGAGTACATGTTCCTCGACGCTGAGGGCATCCCCGAAGGGCGGGGGATTTCGTGACATTTCTTATTGGCTGTCTTGCATTTCTAATAAGTTGTTTAATAGTTGGCATGTTGAATTGTATACATAATGGACTGGTTTAGATTGATCCTAACCGGATGATTATGAATTACTTCTATAAATTACTTCTATAATTAATAAATATGTAATAGAATATTAAAGTCAGAGATAAAATCTCAAATCGCGGATTTTCGTGAAATCCATGTTATTTTCATTCAACCGCTACAAGATCAACAATTCCATAAGCTTGTGCTTCTGTTGCTGACATAAAAACATCTCTTTCCATGTCTTCGGATACAACCCATAAAGGTTTGCCCGTTCTTTGTACATAAACCCTTGTGAGGGTTTCACGCAGTTTCAGTAGTTCTTCCGCTTCCAAGATAAATTCTCCCGTTTGTGCCTCATAAAACGAACTAGCAGGTTGATGGATCATTACCCTGATGATATAACATAATAAAAAGTTCCTCTATCTCGGAAGAGAAAAGAAAGATAAATAATAATAGGAAAAGGATAGAATTGAACAACCGTACGGGCATCTTTTGTGCATTGCATACGGCTCTACAATAAAATTGACCCTTCCCTTCCATTGAAGAAAGAGAAGAATATATCAGACCCAGATGGTTAACTGATCAAAATGCCACCCTTCCTTTCCGAATAGTTAAAAAATACTATGATGGCTCCGTTGCCTTATATATTTATATTAATTTATATTGTTTTTTTGTCTGTGATTCAGCAATCCCAAAGTTTCTTTTTGATGCAATCAAATGAGGAAAAATCTTTTTTCACTCTCTTTACATAACATAAATATTGTTAAGAGTCTTCCAAAATAAAAACAAAAAGGTTTGTGACGCTGAAGTGGACTCCCGATAAATAAGATAAAATCGGAAATATCCTTTCTCTCATACCACCCTTTCGATACATAATCTAATTTTTTGACAATGCAAAAATTTCTCGTATCGAATTCGAAGTGCCATGCTATTATTACTTAATATTCATATTTCATAGGGCGAAGGCATAGTCTTCTTTATTTCTCTCAAATAAAAACCTCATTGGCGCCAAGCGTGAGGGAATGCTAGACGTTTGGTAATTTCTCCCCCAACCAGGATAAAAGATCCCATTGAAGCGGCTAACCCCATGCATATTGTATGAACATCTGGTCGTACAAATTGCATAGTATCATAAATAGCTACTCCGGGGATTACCCATCCGCCGGGAGAGTTTATAAACAAATACAGATCTTTGGTATCATCTTCGATACTGAGATATATCATAAGACCAATAAGTTGATTTGAGATCTCGCTATCAACTGCTTGGCCTAAAAAAAGTAATCTTTCTCGATAAAGTCGGTTGATTAGGGTACAGGTATATTCCTTAGAAACCGTACATGCACCTTTTGGTGCATACGGTTCAAAAAAATTGCGAAAAAAAAAGAATCAATGTATAGATTCCAGTCCTCTTTCTTTTCTCATAACAGGTTCTTTCTGACTTCTAACGAAAGGCTTTTTTCTTCTTCAATAAACACGAGTTTTGACTCTTTTTTTTTAATATTCTAAATATAATAAAAAAGTCACTAAACCCATCTATCTAATTAACTTCTCATTGATGTATTGTTTCATCGAAATTCAATCCAAATCACGATGGTATTCTCTTGTTCCTGAGTGGGTCTCTTTCATCTTTTTAGGTTTATGCTCTACTCCGGGTAAAGATTCACCCGATTTTCATTTGCACATATAGGACAAAGGCCCCATTACCATTTCTTTTTGTTATGACTTTTTTCTGTTTTTTTCAAATTTTTTCATACTTTCTACCAACTATTTAGTAACCCGCTTGACAAATAAGTCAAATCAGAATCATTTATGACAGAACTAGTAATCATAGATATATTACCAATCGAATTGGGTTTTTCTAAACGGAGCCTGGATATTTCATTTTTTCTTTTTTATTTAGTCCAACCAAACCAACCATAAATTATTCGAACTAATATTAATCCCCAAAATGGATCTAATTGCACTTCACGCTCCAAATTTTTGCTGATTCAATGAATCTTTCTCGGGTGAAACGGAGGATATCTCAATCGGGGGAGAAAACGGGGAAATCCCATAGGACCCAATATGTCTGACAAGTCGCACTATACGTCAACCCAAGATGCATCTTCCTCTCCAGGACTTCGGAAAGGTACTTTTGGAACACCAATAGGCATTAAATGAAAGAAAAAAGAACAAAGTACTGTATTTCACTTTGATGTAGAAACGTAATAATATGATTATTATTGTCCTTATAATATATATTGGCCTTTTTTTATCATATTTATTTTATCCATAGATTATAGTTATAGAAAAAGTCATAAAGAAAAACAGAATGAATAAAGTCAAATTATCAAATTATTATGAATAGGGCGATGAATAAGTATGTACACATTCACTCATAGACAATGGAATCCAACCCCCATTGCATATTGTTACTGATCGAGTATAGAATAAATTTGCTTCTCTTTGTTCCTACGAAGAGAATTGTTCCATTATTTTATTACCAAGAGAATAGAACAAATATTAATCCCTATTCTGAATAATCCACCGAACAGGGGGGTCCATAGGATAGTTATAGTAGAGTCTTTTCCAATGCAATAAAGTTACGCAGTGTCTATTTAGCTTTGATAAAGGGGTATTTCCATGGGTTTGCCTTGGTATCGCGTTCATACTGTTGTATTGAATGATCCCGGCCGCTTGCTTTCTGTTCATATAATGCATACAGCTCTGGTTGCTGGTTGGGCTGGTTCGATGGCTCTATATGAATTAGCAGTTTTTGATCCTTCCGATCCTGTTCTTGATCCAATGTGGAGACAGGGTATGTTTGTTATACCCTTTATGACTCGTTTAGGAATTACCAATTCATGGGGCGGTTGGAATATCACAGGGGGAACTGTAACGAATGCGGGTATTTGGAGTTACGAAGGCGTAGCGGGTGCACATATTGTGTTTTCTGGTTTATGCTTTTTGGCAGCCATCTGGCATTGGGTATATTGGGATCTAGAAATATTTTGCGATGAACGTACAGGAAAACCTTCTTTGGATTTGCCCAAGATCTTTGGAATTCATTTATTTCTTTCAGGAGTGGCTTGCTTTGGTTTTGGTGCATTTCATGTAACAGGCTTATATGGTCCTGGAATATGGGTGTCCGATCCTTATGGACTAACGGGCAAAGTACAACCCGTAAATCCGGCATGGGGCGTGGAAGGTTTTGATCCTTTTGTTCCGGGAGGAATAGCCTCTCATCACATTGCAGCAGGGACATTGGGCATATTAGCGGGGTTATTCCATCTTAGCGTCCGCCCACCACAACGCCTATACAAGGGATTGCGTATGGGAAATATTGAAACCGTCCTTTCCAGTAGTATCGCTGCTGTCTTTTTTGCGGCTTTTGTTGTTGCCGGAACTATGTGGTATGGTTCAGCAACTACTCCGATCGAATTATTTGGGCCCACTCGTTATCAATGGGATCAGGGGTACTTTCAGCAAGAGATATATCGAAGAGTTAGTGCTGGGCTAGCAGAAAATCAAAGTTTATCAGAAGCCTGGTCTAAAATTCCTGAAAAATTAGCTTTTTATGATTACATCGGAAATAATCCGGCGAAAGGGGGATTATTCAGGGCAGGCTCGATGGATAACGGGGATGGAATAGCGATTGGATGGTTGGGACACCCCATCTTTAGAGATAAAGAAGGGCGGGAACTTTTTGTACGTCGTATGCCTACTTTTTTTGAAACATTTCCAGTCGTTTTGGTAGACGGCGACGGAATTGTTAGAGCGGATGTTCCTTTTAGAAGGGCAGAATCAAAGTATAGTGTTGAACAAGTAGGTGTAACTGTTGAGTTCTAC